CATCGTTAGCTTGGAAGGCTAGGGGTTATAGTCGACGTCGATTCATCATTTTTAACGTCTCTAATTCAAAACCGAACATGAAACTTTGGTTTCATTCGGCTCCTTTATGGAAAATGGATATATTGCTAGATTTAAGATGTGAACCAACTTACAAAAAAATGATACCCATCTTACAAAAAATGATACCCATAACATCTATGTCAGCTTTTTGTTTGAATATATCCAATCCAATTCAAAACGACTCGCTTTCTAGATGATCCCTCTAGAAGAAGGCGATTCTAACAACCTTTCTAGTTACTTCGTTCTCTATTTCTATTTGAGAGGGTCCTAAGGAAAAGTATTTTATTTCCACCGAGCTAAAATAATATGTCGATGTCTCTAGTAAACTAAAGACATTATTTAATAGCTATTTTGCTTCAATTTATTCGATACAAATCAAAACAAAAATTGAAGATTTAGTTACGATTAGAAATTAGAAATCTACTTGTCTATCTTCATCCATGGATTCTTTATTCATACTCATTCAATTGGAAGTATGGATCCAATTTTAAAATTTTGTTTCACAATTTCATAATCCAAGTTTTTATTTTTTAATTTACTTTTGGATAAAAATGCCGAAAATTTATATTTTTCCTTGAATGTGTCATTGAAAGGTAAAGGATTTAATCCTTTTAATGAAATAAAGTTTTTGATCGGAATATGAATGAAACCGAAAGACCCCTTAACTATTAAGGGGGTTAATAGAACGAATCACACTTTTACCACTAAACTATACCCGCTACAATGCAATTATTGTATATAAATGGATCTTTTGTCGAGGGGCTTCTGGATATGTGTAGACGGGCTTCTTATATATTATCTTATACTTAATACTTATATATATAATTTTTAAATATAAATATATTATTAATTAAATCTTATTAAATTAAATTCTTATATATAATATAATAATCTTATCTTATATCTTATATATATATATTATAAAAGAAAGAAGTAGGTATATATATATCTTCTTATCTTATATATAAATAATAAATAAATATAATTATAAGAAGAAAGAAGATAAGAAGATTTTACTTACATAGTACAGTGACCCGTTCAGGAATTCAATGAACCAAGCCCTTTCCTTTTAACTCAGTGGTAGAGTAATCCCATGGTAAGGCGTAAGCCCTCGGTTCAGATCCGATAGGGGACTTTGTATTTTTTTCAGTCGTAGTATTCATATGAAGAATAGCAATATTATTAAATTATTAATTATTATTAAATTGATTTTATTATATTTAATTTTTAATTAATTTTTAATTAATTAATAGTAATAAAAAACAACTGTATAATATTATATTATTATCATCATCTAATAATAATCTAATGAGTTATGAGTTATAGTATATATATTAGTTATAGTTAGCACGAATAATGATAAGTCATCTGTTGAATCACCAACTATTCCTATTTTCAATTAGGCCAATGAAATCCATTGTAAAGATTAGAAATCAATAAAAGAAAAATAAGTGGACCTGACCCATTGAATCATGACTATATCCGCTATTCTGATATTCAAATTCAATAGAGATAAAATTGCAACAAGTTGACCCCCCTTTTTTTCTTTGGACTCCGCAAGAATTTGTCGATATTTCCAATTCAATCGTCTTGGTCCTAGATGTTCTATAGGAATAACTTGGCATTTCGTTCTTCCACAGAGAACCTTTTATTCTAAGTCACAAGATAAGAATCTAAGTCACAAGATAAGAAAATTTTTCACTATCTTTCTTTGATTACAGGATAAATATTAATTTATTTATTATTAGAGACCAACGTCTTGTTATTATATTATATATCTATACTATATACTATATAATATTTCTATCTTTAGATTTATAGCTAGATGTACCAAAAATTTCCATTTCGTTGCATCCAATTTGTTCCGACAATCATATGAAGAATGGATGCGAGATAAATACTCTCATTTCCGGTCTCCTATTTTTTTTATTGAATATTGTTATTGTATTGAGTATTGAAGTAAAAAAAAGGAAACTCTCTCTTTTCTAACAGAGAAATAGAAAAATATTAGTAATTTACTATTAGTATTAGTATACATAGAAATTAGAATCTAAAAAGAGTTTTTTTCTTAATCTCATGAAGAAGATCTAAGAATCCATTTAGTTGATGGAAGAAAGGGGGGGCAGGTCTGAAGATCAACCGGTAGTGGGCGAGGGGATTTCGTTTTCCGTTTACAGTTCTTTCAAAAAAAGAATCTATCCGCTTCATGAGTCATCAGAAGACAATTCATGATTCAGATGCTTAATAATAATAAGAAGGAATAATCAAACTTAATTCATGGATTTACCTGGATGGTCAATTTATGGGCCAATGCCAATAAAGGATTTTTATCTTCGAAACCCATTGGAAGGGGTAGTGCACGAGAAAAAAAAAATCATGCAGAAATGATCGACTCTTTGGACGCCCCGAAAATACTATGAGGTGTTCGGAAATGGTCGAA